AAAGGAAAATAACTTATTTCTTTTGAAATAGGCTGTTTTCATCTAATTTTTTTTTTTTTTTTTTTTTCTATAGTTAATTTAAAGTTAGTTATATAAGATTGTTTAATTCAAATTAGTTTTATGTAAATAAATAAATTTAGTAAAATATTTTAATTAATATTTTTGTTAAGTAGATAATAAAATATTCCAATATAGACATTTCCGAGAGGTAAAAGTACAACATATAGATAAATAGGAAGATGAATAACAAAAATGTATTCTTAATATTTATTTATATAAATGTTGTACTACCGATGATATTATATACTAATAATATGATCTAACTGTTCTAGATCTCGGAATCTTAGGGTTTTTTTGACATAATTAATAGGAATATATTAATTAATTAAATATTTATATGTATATAGATATTTATTAATCTTAACTGGTATATCGTTAATTTATCTTTAACTAATAATTTAAAAATTTTAAACATATATAAAAATAAATATTTGAATGAATATTTAATTGAAATTTTAATATTTTATAAATGTTATNAAAAAAAAAAAAAAAAAAAAAAATTTAGTTAAGGTTATGTATTTATTAAAATCCTTTTATCATATATGATAAATTTAAGTTATCTTATTTAATTATTATTTCAATTAATAATTTATTTTTTTTTGTTATTTAGTAAATATTTTATTTTTATATTAAATTAGGTATATTATTTTAATTTTTAATAGTTAAAATTAGAAAAACTTATTTCTTTTGAAATAGGCTGTTTTCATCTAATTTTTTTCAATGAAAAACGGTAAATTACTTAGGGGGTAATTTCTGAGCAGCACGGAATACTAATGAATTTTATTTATATTAAATTTTACTTTATTAGTGTCATGCTTAAAAATAGTTATTTATATGGTATTGTTTATAAATAGCTTTGGTTTGTGTTTGTATTGTTTAATTAATATTAAAGTTTTATTTTGGCTTTGAATTTTATTATTGATTTATTTTATATGTAAGTTTTTGCGTGTATTTTTATTTATTTTAATAATAAGTAAAATTTAATTGTAATCTCAGTAAATAGCTTTATTAATCAAGGAAACTTGGAAATAGTAATTTCATAGAGTATTGGCTAAATTTGTGCCAGCAGCCGCGGTTATACAAATAATGCGAATAAAATTAGTTCAGTGTGAGTTAAAATGATAATTTAAAATAAAGTTGGGTTTATTAGGTGAAATTTTAAATTTAATAATTTTTAATTTTTTAGATTTTGAAGCTTGTAAATTTTAGATATAAACTAGGATTAGATACCCTATTATTTAAAATGTAATTGTAAACACTAAGGTAGTAGTAGTTATGTTCTTGAAACTTAAAAAATTTGGCGGTATTTTAGTCTATTCAGAGGAACCTGTCCTGTAATTGATAATCCACGATGAACCTTACTTAAATTTGTTTTTCAGTTTATATACCGTCGTTATCAGAATATTTTATTAGAATAATAATTTTCTATAATTTAGATAGGAATGTATATCAGATCAAGGTGTAGCTTATATTTAAGTAGAGATGGGTTACAATAAATGTATTTAAACGGATCTAAATTTGAAATATTTTTAGTGAAGGTGGATTTGATAGTAAAATTTTAAAGATTGTAAGTTTGATTTTAGCTCTAGAATATGCACACATCGCCCGTCGCTCTTACTATTAAGGTAAGATAAGTCGTAACATAGTAGATGTACCGGAAGGTGTATCTAGAATGACAGTTTAAAGCTTATTTAGTAAAGCATTTCATTTACATTGAAAATATTTTTGTGCAAATCAATATAGACTGAGCAATATTTGTTTATTAAGTTTTTTTATGTTGAATTTAATTTATTAAAAATAATTATATAGATTTAATGTTTTAGTAATTTTTAATGAAAAAATAATAATAATAATAGTTAATTAGTATTGTGAAAGATTACTGAAATAATTTGAAAAATTTTTGTTTTAAAAGAAAATTTAATTTATTGTACCTTGTGTATCAGGGTTTATCAAATAATTAATAAATATTTATTAATCTCGATTTTATAAGAGTTAAGAATTTATGAGAGTTAATGTGTCAAAATTATTCTAAATAAGTTGTTAGAAATGAAATGTTATTCGTTTATAAAGGTATCTAGTTTTTTTAGAAATAAATTTAATTTACAAATTTTTGATTTTTTGGTTATTTATTTAATTTAAAAATTTAATAATTTGAATATCTTAAGGGATAAGCTTTAAGATAAATTTTTAAAAATTAATAATTATAATATAAAATGTATGCTTAGAATTAGCAATCATTATAAAGTTTGTTATAAATTATTTTATGATTTATATTATTTATTATATTTTAATTTATTTATAAAAATTTTTTTATTAATAATTTATAAAAAGTAATAATGGTAAAATTAGTATATTTTTATGTTTAGATAATTTTATGTGATAAGTTTGTATAAAGAACTCGGCAAATTTTTTACCCGCCTGTTTAACAAAAACATGTCTTTTTGAGTTATTTTTAAAGTCTGACCTGCCCACTGAATTTTTAAATGGCCGCAGTATCCTAACTGTGCAAAGGTAGCATAATCATTAGTCTTTTAATTGAAGGCTGGTATGAACGGTTGGACGAGGTATAAGCTGTTTCATATAAATTTATAATAGAATTTTATATTTTAGTCAAAAAGCTAAAATATTATTAAAAGACGAGAAGACCCTATAAATCTTTATATTTTATTATATTTAAATTTTTTAGATTTGTTTTATTTTTATACGGTGAAATATTTTGTTGGGGTGATGTTAAAATTTAATGAACTTTTAATTTTTTAAAAACATTAATTTATGAGTTATTGATCCATTATTAGTGATTATAAGATTAAGTTACTTTAGGGATAACAGCGTAATTTTTTTGGAGAGTTCATATCGATAAAAAAGTTTGCGACCTCGATGTTGGATTAAGATATAATTTTAGGTGTAGCCGCTTAAATGTTAAGTCTGTTCGACTTTTAAATTCTTACATGATCTGAGTTCAGACCGGCGTAAGCCAGGTTGGTTTCTATCTTTAATATAGTATAATATCTTAGTACGAAAGGACCAGATATTAGAATAATTATATTTTAAAATTAGAATATGATTAATTTAAATAAAACTATTTTGGCAGATTAGTGCAATAAATTTAGAATTTATTTATGTAATTTATATTACAAATAGTACTTGTTTTTTATAGAATTTATTTTGTCAGTTGTGGGAAGTTTAATTTTAGTTATTTGTGTTTTAGTAAGAGTGGCTTTTTTAACTCTTTTGGAGCGTAAGGTATTGGGGTATATTCAAATTCGTAAGGGTCCTAATAAGGTTGGTCTTATAGGGATTCCCCAACCTTTTTGTGATGCGATTAAGTTATTTACTAAGGAACAAACTTATCCTCTTTTATCTAATTATATTTCTTATTATTTTTCACCTATTTTTTCTTTATTTCTTTCTTTAGTAGCTTGGTTATGTATTCCTTTATTTGTTAAATTATTTTCTTTTAATTTAGGTTTACTTTTTTTTTTATGTTGTACTAGTTTAGGTGTTTATACTGTTATAGTGGCTGGTTGATCTTCAAATTCTAATTATGCATTATTGGGGGGGTTGCGTGCTGTGGCACAAACTATTTCTTATGAAGTTAGAATAGCTTTAGTGTTATTGTCTTTTGTTTTTTTAATTGGTAGTTATAATATTTTAGATTTTTTTTATTATCAGAAAAGAATTTGATTTTTAGTGATTTTATTTCCTATTAGTTTGGTTTGGTTTTGTATTTGTTTAGCTGAAACTAATCGTACTCCTTTTGATTTTGCTGAGGGGGAGTCTGAATTAGTTTCTGGGTTTAATATTGAATATAGAAGAGGTGGATTTGCTTTGATTTTTATGGCTGAATATGCTAGAATTTTATTTATGAGTATATTATTTTGTATTATTTTTTTAGGTTGTGATTTATTTAATGTTATATTTTATGTTAAGTTGACTTTTATTTCTTTTATATTTATTTGAGCTCGTGGTACTTTACCTCGATTTCGATATGATAAATTGATGTATTTGGCTTGAAAGAGATTTTTGCCTTTTTCATTAAATTTTTTGTTATTTATTATTGGATTTAAATTATTATTGATTTGTTATATGTGGTTAATTAAAATTAGTAAAGTTAATAGAAAGGTTGATCTCTATCTTATGTTTTCAAAACATATGCTTGTTCAAGCTCATTAACTAGTTGATTAGATTATCTCATCATTTATTGATTAGTGGGTTGATGATATAATACAGGAAGTAAATTACGGTTAAAATTTGGCCTACTAAGACGTAAGGTTCTTCTACTGGTCGGGCTCCAATTCATGTTAAAAGAATTACTGTTACTACTATGGATCAAAATAAAATTTTATTAATAGGGTAGAATTGGATTCCTCGGAATTTTCTTAAATGATAAAATGGTAGAATAGCTAAGATTGCAATTGATAAAACTAGAGCGATTACTCCCCCTAATTTATTAGGAATAGAACGTAGAATTGCATAAGCGAATAGGAAGTATCATTCAGGTTGAATGTGAACTGGGGTTACTAAAGGATTGGCCGGAATGAAGTTATCTGGGTCTCCTAGTAGATAAGGGTTAATTAGTGTTAATAAGAGCAGTGCTGCGATTATTACGATAAATCCTACAATATCCTTAAATGAGAAGTATGGGTGGAAGGGGATTTTATCAATATTAGAATTTAATCCAATTGGGTTATTAGAACCTGTTTGGTGTAGAAATAGTAGATGGATTAGTGTTATAGCTAATACAATGAAAGGTAAAATGAAATGAAATGTGAAGAATCGTGTAAGAGTTGCGTTATCAACAGCAAACCCTCCTCACACTCATTGGACTAAATCAATACCTAAATATGGAATAGCAGATAATAGATTTGTAATTACTGTGGCTCCTCAGAATGATATTTGTCCTCAAGGTAAAACATACCCTATAAATGCTGTAGCTATTACTAAAAATAAGATTAATACACCTACTAGTCATGTTGGTGTGAATAAGTATGATCCATAATAGATACCTCGTCCTACGTGTAGGTAAATACAAATGAAGAAGAATGATGCCCCATTGGCATGTAGGGTTCGTAATAATCAACCGTAATTTACATCACGACAGATATGATTTACTCTATTGAAAGCTAAATTAATATCTGCTGTATAGTGTATAGCTAAGAATAGGCCTGTTAGAATTTGAATAATTAAACATAAACCTAATAGGGAACCAAAGTTTCATCAAGCTGAAATATTTACAGGGGCTGGTAGATCTACTAAAGCATTATTTGCAATTTTAAATAGTGGGTGTTGGGTTCGTAAAGGTTTGTTCATTAGTTTATTGGTCGAAGAGGTCCATAGAATAATTTAGTAATTTTTACTACGGCAATTAAAGTAATTAATAGATAGTTTATTAGAAGAATAGTAATTAGATTTGTTGGAAAGTTATATAGTTTATTTAGTCTTAAAGCATTTTCTGGTATGAGAATGTTTATTTGGTGGTAGGGTTGTATTTCTAAATTTTGGATAAAAAAGGTTGTTGATGATTTATCTATAAATATGTAAATTAATACTAGCAGGGATATAATTATAGCGGATGTTGTTGTTAATTTTATTGATAAAGAAAATATTTCATTTGAGGCCAAAGATGTTACATAAATAAATAGTACTAATATTCCTCCCAGAAAAATAAGGAAAAGAATATAAGAGAATCAGAATCTTTTTGCTATTAGTCCTGTTAGTAAGCAGATCTGTAGTGTTTGGATTAGAAGTATTAATCCTATTGCTAATGGGTGATTTATTTGAATAAAAATAAATCTTGAAATTAATGTAGAGGCGTATAATAATAATTGTATAATATCAGGAGGTAGTTTAATTAAAATATTAATTTTGGGGATTAATGATAAAGTAATTTCTTTTCTCTTGAAGTTTTAAAAGACTTAATCTTATTTTTGGTTTACAAGACCAATGTTTTTATTAAACTATTAAAACTAATGATAATAAGTTTATATTGAGGATTGCCTTGTTTTTTATTTTTAATAGGGATTTTTGTGTTTGTTTCTAATCGTAAGCATTTATTGTCAATACTTTTAAGATTAGAATATATTGTATTAAATTTGTTTTTTCTTTTGTTTATTTTTTTAAATTTGATAGACTATAGAAGATTTTTTAGTATAATATTTTTAACATTTAGAGTATGTGAGGGTGCTTTAGGTCTTTCTATCTTAGTGTCTATAATTCGAACTCATGGAAATGATTATTTTCAGTCGTTTAATATTTTGCAATGTTAAAATTAGTTTTTATAATACTTTTTATTAGCCCTATTTGTTTTATTAATGGTTTATTTTGAACGGTGCAAAATTTATTATTTGTTGTTACGTTTATTTTTATTTTATTGAATTATTGTACAAATTATTTTGTAAATATTTCTTATTTTTTAGGGTATGATGTTATTTCTTATGGGTTGATTTTATTAAGTTTTTGAATTTGTACTTTGATGCTAACGGCTAGTGAGTCTGTTAATAAATATAATAATTATAAGAGGTTATTTTTATTTAATGTGTTAATTTTATTAGTATTTTTAGTTTTGACTTTTAGAAGAATGAATTTATTTATGTTTTATTTATTTTTTGAAAGAAGATTAATTCCTACTTTATTTTTAATTTTAGGTTGGGGGTATCAACCGGAGCGGTTACAGGCTGGGGTTTATTTACTATTTTATACTTTATTAGTTTCTTTGCCGATATTAGTTGGGGTTTTTTATTTATATAGTAATATGAATACTATAAATTTTTATTTATTGGGTAATTATATGTTTAACTATGATTTATTATATTTATCTTTAATTTTGGCATTTTTAGTTAAGATACCTATATTTTTAGTTCATTTATGATTACCTAAGGCTCATGTTGAAGCTCCTGTTTCAGGCTCAATGATTTTGGCGGGTATTATATTGAAGTTAGGAGGCTATGGGTTGTTGCGAGTATTTTCATTTTTGCAAATGAGAGGAATTAAATATAATTATGTTTGGGTAAGAATTAGATTAGTAGGGGGAGTTTTAATTAGATTAGTGTGTTTACGTCAAACTGATTTAAAGGCTCTTATTGCTTATTCTTCTGTTGCTCACATAGGTATTGTTTTAGGGGGTCTTATAACCCTAACCTATTGAGGGCTTTGTGGTTCTTATACTTTAATAATTGCTCATGGACTATGTTCTTCTGGGTTATTTTGTTTAGCTAATATTACTTATGAGCGGTTGGGAAGTCGAAGTTTATTAATTAATAGGGGTTTATTAAATTTTATGCCATCTATAACATTATGGTGATTTTTATTGAGAGCTTGTAATATAGCTGCTCCTCCTTCGTTAAATTTGTTGGGAGAAATTTCTTTATTAAATAGAATTGTTAGATGGTCTTGAGTTACTATGGTTGCTTTGTCTTTATTGTCGTTTTTTAGAGCTGCTTATACTCTTTATTTATATGCTTATAGTCAACACGGTAAGGTATTTTCTGGGGTTTATTCATTTAGAGGGGGTAAGATTCGGGAGTATTTGTTGTTATTTCTTCATTGATTTCCTTTGAATTTGCTGATTTTAAAGAGAGATATTTGTTTATTTTGGCTTTAATTAATCTAAATAGTTTATGTTAAAAATATTGATTTGTGGTGTCAATGATATGATTTAGTCATTTTAGATCGTGAAATATTTATCAATTTGTAGAATTAGATTTTTGATTTTAATTAGTATTAGAATTAGATTTTTTTCATCTAGTTTAGTTTTTTTAATAAATGATTATACTATTTTTTTGGAGTGAGAGGTTGTTAGTTTAAATTCAGTTAGAGTTGTGATAACATTTTTATTTGATTGAATAAGTTTGTTGTTTATATCATTTGTTTTATTAATTGCTTCTTTAGTTATTTATTATAGAAAGGAGTATATGAGAGGGGATGTAAATATTAATCGTTTTATTATGTTGGTTCTTATATTTGTTTTATCTATAATATTGTTAATTATTAGACCAAATTTGATTAGTATTTTATTAGGTTGAGATGGGTTAGGATTGGTTTCTTATTGTCTAGTAATTTATTTTCAAAATGTGAAGTCATATAATGCTGGTATATTAACAGCACTATCAAATCGTATTGGGGATGTTGCTTTTTTATTAGCTATTGCTTGAATATTGAATTATGGTAGATGAAATTATATTTTTTATTTGGAAAGTATGAAGAATAGATTGGAGATAGAAATTATTGGTGGGCTAATTATGTTGGCAGCTATAACTAAAAGTGCTCAGATTCCATTTTCATCTTGATTGCCAGCTGCTATGGCTGCTCCTACCCCAGTTTCTGCTTTAGTTCATTCGTCTACTCTAGTAACTGCTGGAGTTTATTTATTAATTCGATTTAATATCTTATTAAGAGGTAGATGATTAGGTGATTTATTATTATTGTTATCTGGGTTAACTATATTTATAGCAGGATTGGGCGCTAATTTTGAGTTTGATTTAAAGAAAATTATTGCTTTATCTACTTTGAGACAATTGGGGTTGATGATAAGAATTTTATCAATAGGATTTTATAAATTAGCCTTTTTCCATTTGTTAACTCATGCTTTATTTAAGGCCTTGTTATTTATATGCGCTGGGGCTATTATTCATAATATGAACAATTCTCAAGATATTCGGTTGATGGGAGGATTGGGTGTTTATATACCATTAACATCTGGTTGTTTTAATGTAGCTAATTTGGCTTTATGTGGGATGCCTTTTTTAGCGGGGTTTTATTCTAAGGATATGATTCTTGAAATTGTTTCTTTGAGTTATATTAATATATTTTCTTTCTTTTTATATTTTTTTTCTACTGGATTAACTGTTTGTTATTCTTTTCGATTAGTTTATTATTCTATAACTGGTGAATTAAATTGTGGTTCTTTAAATATGCTTAGAGATGAGGGTTGAGTTATGCTTCGTGGTATAAGAGGGTTGTTGGTGATAAGAATTGTTGGGGGGAGAATGTTGAGTTGATTAATTTTTCCTACTCCGTATGTAATTTGTTTGCCCATTTATTTAAAATTGTTAACATTATTTGTCTGTATTGTTGGAGGGGTGTTGGGTTATTTAATTTCAAATGTTTCTTTATTTTATGTTAATAAGTCGTTAAATAATTATTTAAATAGATATTTTTTTGGGTCTATATGATTTATGCCTTATATTTCTACTTATGGAATTATTAATTATCCTTTAATTTTAGGGGGTAGAGTTTGTAAGTCTTTTGATCAAGGTTGGTCTGAGTTTTTAGGGGGACAAAATCTATATAATGAATTGGTTAAATATTCTCAACATATATTTATTATGCATAATAATAATTTGAAGATTTATCTTTTATTATTTGTTTTATGAATTATTTTTTTATTTTCTTTCTTCTTAATATTTTATTCAAGTAGCTTAAATATAGAGCATAACACTGAAGATGTTAGGGTAATTATAGTAATTCTTGGATATAGTTAATTAATTTTAGTAATTTATAAAAATAATAAAATTTTGTTTTTACAATGAAAATGTAATGTTTTTGTTAAACTATATAAACAGAAGTACAAATGGAGTTTAACCATTAAAAGATAAAAGTTAGCAGCTTTTTCTTGAGCGTCATACTTCCTTAATTGGAGAATAACCTCAATTCTATCATTAACAGTGATAAGCCTCTTTTTGGCTTCAATTAATTTAATACTTTAAATAATAAAAATTATATTAAGTAAAATTATTATTTTAATTATTATAATAATTTTATTAATTTTAGAATAAGGGTATAAAATTGTACCTAGGATTAGGTCGAAACTAATTGCAATAAATCGCTTCATATTCTAAGGTAGATTGATAAAATCAATACTTTTTGAATGCAAATCAAATGTTATAATTAACTACAACCCTAGTTTGATCAGTTTAGTATACCTTGATTTCATTCATGATATAGCCCAATAATTAGAATGATAATGAAAATAATTGATGTGATTGTTCATACTATAATATCTGAAATAGGAATAATTAAGATTATAGGTAGAATTAAAGCAATTTCTACATCGAAAATTAGAAAAATAATAGTAATTAAGAAAAATCGAAGAGAGAAGGGGAGTCGTGATGATGATTTTGGATCAAATCCGCATTCGAATGGTGAACATTTTTCTCGGTCTGTAAGAGCTTTTTTTGATAGTACAGAGGCTAAAATTATTACTACTCTAGTAATAATTATTAGGATTGATCTTATAATAATAACTGAAAAAATTATCTGTACTACTAATTAGTAGACCTTATGATTGGAAGTCAAATATACTTATATACTATACAGATAGTTAATTAACCCCCTCATCAGTAGATTGAGATGTAGAGGAATAATCAGACAATGTCGACAAAATGTCAATATCATGCTGCTGCTTCGAATCCGAAGTGGTGTGTTTTAGAAAAATGATTATTTAAATGTCGGATTAAACATACTAAAAGGAAAGTTGTTCCAATTAATACGTGAATTCCGTGGAATCCAGTTGCTATGAAGAATGTAGAGCCGTAAACTGAATCTGCAATAGTAAATGGGGCTTCGATATATTCGTACGCTTGTAAAATAGTAAAATAAATACCTAATAAGACTGTGAAGAATAAGCCTTGTGTTGCTTGAGAGTGATTACCTTCTATTAATCTGTGGTGGGCTCAGGTTACAGTTACTCCTGATGATAAAAGGATTGCTGTATTTAATAGGGGGATTTGAAATGGGTTAAATGGTTGAATTCCCGCAGGAGGTCATGATGCTCCTAATTCAATAGCGGGAGATAGACTACTGTGGAAAAAGGCTCAGAAAAATGAGACGAAGAATAGAACTTCTGACAAAATAAATAAGATTATTCCTCATCGCAGGCCTAAAGTTACTGGCAGTGTGTGTAATCCTTGAAATGTTCCTTCTCGTGATACATCTCGTCATCATTGATAAACTGTTAAAATAGTAATTATATTTCCTAATAGAAATAATGAGATATCATATTGGTGGAATCATTTAACTAATCCTGATACAGATGTTATAGCTCCGATAGCTCCTGTTAGGGGTCATGGGCTATAGTCTACTAAGTGAAATGGGTGGTTTGAGTGTGTTGACATTAATTTACTTCACTAGAGTATAAAGTGCTTAAGACAGCAAATACATAAGATTGAATAATAGCTACAGCTGATTCAAGAACTAATAAAGCAATTTGACCTACGAGTAAAAGAGATACAATTGCGTAAGATAGAGAAGGTCCGGTATTACCTAGAAGGGTTAGAAGTAAATGTCCTGCAATTATATTAGCTGCTAATCGTACTGCTAGAGTTCCTGGTCGAATAATGTTTCTAATTGTTTCAATACATACTATAAATGGTATTAGAACTGCAGGGGTTCCTTGGGGGACTAGGTGAGCAAATATATGTTGTGTATGATTAATTCATCCATATAATATGAAACATAATCATAAAGGTAGGGCTAAAGTAAGGGTCAGAGTTAAATGGCTTGTTCTAGTGAAAATATACGGGAATAATCCTATAAAATTATTAAACAAGATTAATGAGAATAAGGATACGAAGATAAAAGTTGACCCTGAGTGTCCTGATGGTCCTAATAGGGTTTTAAATTCTTTATGTAAGGTTAGAAGGATAGAATTTCAGAAAATATGTCATCGTGATGGTATAAGTCAGTATGCTGAGGGGATTAATAATAATCCTAGGAATGTTCTTATTCAATTTAATGATAAATTGAAAATACTTGATGAAGGGTCGAATACAGAGAATAGATTTGTTATCATTTTCAATTAAGAGTTGTAGATGTATATTTTTTTGAAATTTTAGATTTAGGTGTTTGTGGTAATACAGAATAATAATTTATTATTCTAAACAAAATAAAAGTAATTGAGAAGATAATAAATAAGCTTAATCAACCGATAGGGGCTATTTGTGGAATTAAAAAATATTGAATAAGTCAATAATTTTAGTTTGACATACTAATGTTATACTTTAACTAATTTTTTTCATTAGAAGTAAGTGCTAATTTACTATGAGATGGTTTAAGAGACCAGTACTTGCTTTCAGTCATCTAATGATAAATTATGAATTAGCTCTATTAGTAATTCATTTAATGAAATGATTAACTGGGATTCTTTCGATTACGATAGGTATAAAACTGTGATTAGCCCCACAAATTTCAGAACATTGACCATAAAATAGTCCTGGGCGGTTTATTAAGAAATTTGTTTGATTTAGACGACCAGGAGTTCCATCTACCTTTACCCCTAGTGAGGGGATTGTTCAAGAATGGATTACGTCTGCGGCTGTTACTAGGATTCGAATTTGTGAATTTATAGGTAAGATTACTCGATTATCCACATCTAATAGGCGGAATCCATCTGTAGCTAATTCATTAGTTGGAATTATGTATGAGTCAAATTCTACATTTATAAAATCTGAGTATTCATAGCTTCAATATCATTGATGTCCGATAGCTTTTAAGGTTACTGAAGGTTCGTTAATTTCGTCAAGTAAGTAAAGTAGTCGTAGGGAGGGGAAAGCAATAAATAATAGGACAATTGCTGGAAGAATTGTTCAGATTATTTCAATGGTTTGACCGTGAAGGAGATTTCGATTTGTGTAAGTATTAAAGAATAATATAAATATTAAATAACCCACAAGAGTTGTGATTATTACAAGAATTATTAAAGCATGGTCATGAAAAAATGTAAGTTGTTCTATAAGAGGAGAGGCACTATCTTGAAGGCCAAGGGCAGCTCATGTTGTCATTGGTTTCTAATAAAAGTAAAATACTTTATATATGGAGCTTAAATCCATTGCACTAATCTGCCATATTAGAAGTTAGTTAAAAGAGGTAGTTCTGAATAACTGTGTTCGGCTGGCGGAGTATTTTGAAGTCATTCAATTGAAGAACTAAGTTGTATAGGGTAAATTACCTGACGTTGAGTAACTAATCTTTCTCAAATAATAAATAGTAAAAATAAAATACCTAGTAGAGAAATTGATGATCCAATTGTGGAGACTACATTTCATGTTGTGTAGGCGTCGGGATAATCAGAATATCGTCGAGGTATACCTGCTAATCCTAAGAAGTGTTGAGGGAAGAAGGTGATGTTTACTCCAATAAATATGATAATAAATTGACTTTTTAATCATTTAGGATTTAGGACAAGTCCTGTAAATAATGGGTATCAGTGAACAAATCCTGCTATAATAGCAAATACTGCTCCTATAGATAGGACATAATGGAAGTGGGCTACTACATAATAAGTGTCATGGAGAATAATGTCTACAGAAGAATTAGCTAGTACTACTCCAGTTAAACCTCCTACTGTGAATAGAAATACGAACCCTAAGGCTCATAATATAGCTGGAGAGTAGTTTAATTGTGTTCCATGAAGGGTGGCTAATCAGCTAAAAATTTTAATACCTGTTGGTACAGCAATAATTATAGTTGCTGAAGTGAAATAGGCTCGTGTGTCTACGTCTATTCCTACAGTAAATATATGATGGGCTCAAACAATAAATCCAAGTAACCCAATTGCTATTATTGCGTAAATTATCCCTAAAGAACCGAATGTTTCCTTTTTTCCAGATTCTTGGCTAATAATGTGAGAAATTATTCCAAATCCTGGTAGAATTAAAATGTAAACTTCGGGGTGTCCAAAAAATCAAAATAAATGTTGGTATAAAATAGGGTCTCCACCTCCAGCTGGGTCGAAGAAAGAGGTGTTTAAATTTCGATCTGTTAATAATATAGTAATAGCTCCGGCTAGTACAGGCAATGAAAGAAGTAATAACAAGGCTGTTAATACTACTGCTCATACGAATAAAGGCATTCGGTCGAATGTAATTCCCGTAGATCGTATATTAATTACTGTGGTAATAAAATTTACGGCTCCTAAAATAGATGAAATTCCGGCTAAATGTAAAGAAAAAATAGCTAAATCAACAGATGCTCCTCCGTGAGCGATGATTGATGAGAGGGGAGGGTAAACAGTTCAACCTGTCCCAGCTCCGTTTTCTACTATACTGCTGACTAAAAGTAGCGTAAGTGAAGGGGGCAGCAATCAGAATCTTATATTATTTATTCGTGGGAATGCTATATCTGGGGCTCCCAGTATTAGGGGAACTAATCAATTACCAAACCCTCCAATTATAATAGGTATCACTATAAAAAAAATTATTACAAATGCGTGAGCTGTTACGATTACGTTATAAATTTGATCGTCTCCAATTAGAGCTCCGGGGTGACCTAATTCTGCTCGAACTAAAATTCTTAAAGATGTTCCTACTATGCCTGCTCAAGCACCGAAGATAAAATATAAGGTTCCAATATCTTTATGGTTTGTTGAAAATAGCCATTGTCGCGATTAAATGGCTGAAGTTTAGGCGATAGACTGTAAATCTATTTATAAGAATTTATTCTTTTTAATCAGGCTTTATAGTCAACAATGACATTAGACTGCAATTCTAAAGGAGTAAAAATTTACTAAGGCTTAAAAGACTAGACTTATATTTATAGCTTTGAAGGCTATTAGTTTATTTAACTTAAAGCCTTACTATAAATTTACAAGAATAGGTAAATTAAGGAAATTAGAATTAGTCTAAATGTGGAAATAAAAGATAAGATTAGTATGGTTTTGTATGATGTATTGTTTACGAATGAATTTATAGTTCAGTTGTTTTCGTAATAGTTTAGTATAAAAGCTGCGAAACAAAGTCGTAAGTAGAAAAATAGGGTAATCAAGGCTATTACTGTTATAATAGTTATTAAGACATATTGTCTTTTTATAACTAGTATTTGAATGACTAATCATTTAGGAATAAACCCAATGAATGGGGGTAGCCCTCCTAGGGATAGAAGATTTAGAAATAATATAAATTTTAAGATTTTTGAGCTGAAGAATGAGTTGAATAGTTGATTAATATGGTATATTTTAAAATTATTGAACATAAAGGTTAAACTAAATGATAAGAATGTATAAAATGTGAAATAAATTAACCATATAGATTCATTTGCTTGTATAGCCGCTAATATTCATCCTAGGTGATTGATTGATGAGAAAGCTATTAATTTTCGTAAAGACGTTTGGTTTAATCCTCCTAAAGAACCCACAATTGTTGATGTAATGATTACTAATAAAATAAATTTTCTTTGTGTGACGTAAGAAATTAATATTAGAGGTGCAATTTTTTGTCATGTTATTAAAGTTAAAGCATTTATTCAAGATAATCCTTCCATAACATTAGGGAATCAAAAATGGAAGGGGGCGGCACCTCTTTTTAAAAGAAGAGAAGATATAATAATTAAGTCATTATACAAGGAGTTTTCTTGTGTAATTGGAAAATTATTTAGATATTCTATCATGATGGCGAACAATAATACAGCTGAGGCTATTGCTTGTGTTAGGAAATACTTAAGTGAGGCTTCTGTAGATATTAAATTATTACTGTTTATTAGGGGGATAAAAGATAATAAATTAATTTCTAAACCTATTCAAGCTCCTAATCAAGAATTAGAGGATACAGTAATTATTGTCCCTGTGATTAAGATAAAAAAGAATATAATTTTGGCTGAATTATTAAAAATTAAAAAGAAAAGGATTGGAACCTTTATAAATGGGGTATGAACCCAGTAGCTTGATTAGCTTATCTTTTTATATAATTGATATATTTTGGTGTATGATGCACAAAAGTTTTTGATGCTTTTAGAAATAGTTTAATTCTATTAAATATAATGAATGTAATATTATTACATAATTTACCCTATCAAGGTAACCCTTTTCGTCAGGCAATTCATT